CAGATATGGTATATAAAGAAGAATAGGTGCACAACACAAATAAAAAAAAAAAAAGAAAAAATACAATAAGAATTGAAAATTGACTCATTAACTGAGTAAAGGATTGAATTGGATTCGATTGAGTGGTACCAACTCAATAGAATGCTAACTCCCATTTATTTCTTATGGAATTAACCGATCAACTTGCTATCGGATATTTATTTTCGATTCAGTACTTTTAAAAAAAAGAATTTCGACATATTTATTATGTTTATTATTATTTATGATTATGAGAAGCAATCCCACTACTTCTGATCCTGTGGTTTCTAAACTTGAAGAACAAAACCTAGGACGTGTCGCTCAAATTATTGGCCCAGTACTGGATGTCATTTTTCCACCGGGCAAGATGCCTAATATTTATAATGCTTTGGTAATTAAAGGTCGAGATACTGTTGGTCAGCAAATTAATGTAACTTGTGAAGTACAACAATTATTAGGAAATAATCGAGTGAGAGCTGTAGCTATGAGTGCTACAGATGGTCTGATGAGAGGAATGAAAGTGATTGACACGGGAACTCCTCTAAGTGTTCCAGTCGGGGGAGCTACTCTCGGACGAATTTTCAACGTTCTTGGAGAGCCCGTTGATAATTTAGGTCCTGTCGATACTAGCACAACATCTCCTATTCATAGATCTGCACCCGCCTTCATACAGTTAGATACGAAATTCTCAATCTTTGAAACAGGGATTAAAGTAGTGGATCTTTTAGCCCCCTATCGCCGTGGAGGAAAAATCGGACTATTTGGGGGAGCTGGAGTGGGTAAAACAGTACTCATCATGGAATTGATCAACAACATTGCCAAAGCTCACGGAGGTGTATCCGTATTTGGCGGAGTAGGTGAGCGTACTCGTGAAGGAAATGATCTTTACATGGAAATGAAAGAATCTGGGGTGATTAATGAAAAAAATATTGCAGAATCCAAAGTGGCTCTAGTCTATGGTCAAATGAATGAACCGCCAGGAGCTCGTATGAGAGTTGGCTTGACTGCCCTAACCATGGCGGAATATTTCCGGGATGTTAATGAGCAAGACGTACTTCTATTCATCGACAATATATTTCGTTTCGTTCAAGCAGGGTCCGAAGTCTCTGCCTTATTAGGTAGAATGCCTTCTGCAGTGGGTTATCAACCTACTCTTAGTACAGAAATGGGTTCTTTGCAAGAAAGAATTACTTCTACCAAGGAAGGATCCATAACATCGATCCAAGCAGTTTATGTACCTGCGGATGATTTGACCGACCCTGCTCCTGCCACGACATTTGCACATTTAGATGCTACTACCGTATTATCAAGAGGATTAGCTGCCAAAGGTATTTATCCAGCAGTAGATCCCTTGGATTCAACGTCAACTATGTTACAACCTCGGATCGTTGGCGAGGAACATTATGAAACTGCGCAAAGGGTTAAGCAAACTTCACAACGTTACAAAGAACTTCAGGACATTATAGCTATCCTTGGGTTGGACGAATTATCCGAAGAAGATCGTTTAACTGTAGCAAGAGCACGCAAGATTGAACGTTTCTTATCACAACCCTTCTTTGTGGCAGAAGTCTTTACTGGTTCTCCAGGGAAATATGTTGGTCTCGCAGAAACAATTCGGGGTTTTCAATTCATCCTTTCTGGAGAATTAGATGGTCTTCCCGAGCAGTCCTTTTATTTGGTGGGTAACATCGATGAAGCTACCGCGAAAGCTATGAACTTAGAAGAGGAGAGCAAATTGAAGAAATGACCTTAAATCTTTGTGTACTGACTCCTAATCGAATGATTTGGGATTCCAAAGTGAAAGAGATTATTTTATCTACTAATAGTGGACAAATTGGGGTATTACCAAACCATGCCCCCATTGCCACGGCTGTAGATATAGGTCTTTTGAGAATACGGCTAAACGACCGATGGTTAACGGTGGCTCTTATGGGCGGTTTCGCTAGAATAAGTAATAATGATATCACCATTTTAGGAAATGGTGCGGAAATTAGTACTGACATTGATCCACAAGAAGCTCAACAAACTCTTGAAATAGCTGAAGCTAACTTGAGTAGAGCTGAGGGTAAGAGACAAGCAATTGAGGCAAATCTAGCTCTCAGACGAGCTAGAACACGAGTAGAAGCTGTCAAAGTGATTTCCTATTAGTAGTCAATACATTCAATCAAAATCAAAAGAGTTCTTTATTATACACTAAACACTGCATCTTGATTCCACAAATGGAACACAATGAAGTCTAATTTAATTAATCTGATGATATAACGAAAAAAAGAAGATGGGTAGAAAAACTTATTAGATACCATGGAATCCGGTATCTAATAAGTTCTACCTACTATTGGATTTGAACCAATGACTCCCGCCGTATGAAAGCAATACTCTAACCACTGGGTTAAGTAGGTCATTTATCACCACAAAAAGGGTCTCCATCACTTCGATGGATTATAGGTAAAATATGTATTCTAAGCAATCTAAATCTTTTACCAGTAAACATAAACGGATAAGAGAGTTATCATGTAGGATTATGGGATACCCTTCTTGACAAGAAATTGTCTCTATGTTAAAATGGTTATGACAAGGGCTATAGCTCAGTTAGGTAGAGCACCTCGTTTACACGTGCGCCAATGTTTTTCAAGGGAGCCCATTATGCAATGACCATAATTGATCTTTTTGAGAAGTCGATGTCTTACTCCATAGATTCGAGAGAACAAGAGAAAAATAGCCTGACAAATTTGGTTTGATCCGGTTCAGGTGCGAATTCCGGTGACAAATCAAATAGAACTTGCCATTGTAAGGTAAATGCTCAGTCCATTCAATGCCAGGCATAATGAGTATAAGGATCTCAAAAGAACCTCTTTTCGTCCTATGAGCTTTTAGGTGTATAAAGTCTCATATTTTACTCTTGCAGCGGAGCGATAGAGACTGCATTTCACTTAGGTTGATCTAGGCCGAAGGCAGACCTAAAGAAAGGTCACCCCCTTCTTTGAAAAACTTTGGTATTGCTCCTAGATCAGGATATAAATAATGAATCAGAGCACATGGAGCCATCTCATTATCTTCTTATCTTCCTCTAAAGAAAAAATATGGTGGACTAACTGATCTTTACATCAGTTGATGAAAGAGCCCAATGCAACAAAATGCATGTTGGGTCTTTGAAACAGTTCGAATCATTTTGATAATAATCAGTTTTATCTGTTTTACCGAGAAAGTCTACGGTTCGAGTCCGTATAGCCCTAATACATTCCATTTTTGTTTTGTATAGAAATTTGAATAGTAGTAGGAACAAGAAAATAAACACAATAATTCATTCCAACGGACCCAATTGGTACTTGTCAAATCTCGGATCAAATACCCATCTCTCTTCATCCACTTTCATGAATGAATTACATATGATATTTTTCGTTTGTCAAATTGTTCGATAATTTGTTATTCTTTCTATTCTACTTTTAACTATTAGAAGGATCTTCTATTATTAGGAGTCTCTTATGTTATGTCGATCGTTCACGACTCTGTCGAATCTACCACTTTGTATTATCTTTCATTGTGTAGGTTTGCTATAAAAATAGAACAAACCTTTTTCTTTTATCAAAATATAACTCATTGGTGGGTCTTACGAAGTTTTATTGTCGTAACAAAACGAACAAGTATTTTGGTTCATTACAAAACGCGATTTTAGTACTTTATTTTCATATTAGAGAAATTCATATCATATAAATAATAGACTATATTTTTTTCTTATTTTTTTTTCATTGAATTGAAAATCTTAATTGAAAATTCTAATTCAAATGGAATAATTCAGACTATTCCACATTTATAGGAGTACTTTTATGTTTCTGCTTCACGAATATTATATTTTCTGGGCATTCCTAATAATATCAAGCGTTATTCCTATCTTGGCATTTGTAATTTCTGGAATTTTAGCCCCGATTAGGGAAGGTCCAGAAAAGCTTTCTAGTTATGAATCAGGTATAGAACCCATGGGGGATGCTTGGGTACAATTCCGAATTCGCTATTACATGTTTGCTCTAGTTTTTGTTGTTTTTGATGTTGAAACGGTCTTTCTTTCTCCATGGACAATGAGCTTTGATGTATTGGGTGTATCTGTATTTATAGAAGCTTTCATTTTCGTGCTTATCCTAATTGTGGGTTCAGTTTATGCATGGCGAAAAGGAGCGTTGGAATGGTCTTAGCTGAATATTTAGACAATCAAAATAAAAGGGAAGGAAAGGATGATATTGAAACAGTTATGAATTTGGTTGAGTTTCCATTACTTAACCAAACAACCCCCAATTCAATTATTTCAACTACATCGAATGATCTCTCGAATTGGTCAAGACTTTCCAGTTTATGGCCACTTCTCTATAGTACCAGTTGTTGTTTCATTGAATTTGCTTCATTAATAGACTCGCGATTCGACTTTGATCGTTATGGGTTGGTGCCAAGATCGAGCCCAAGGCAAGCAGACCTCATTTTAACGGCCGGAACAGTAACAATGAAAATGGCTCCTCCCTCTTTAGTAAGATTATATGAGCAAATGCCTGAACCAAAATATGTCATTGCTATGGGAGCCTGTACTATTACAGGAGGGATGTTCAGTACTGATTCTTATAGTACTGTTCGCGGAGTCGATAAGTTAATTCCTGTGGATGTCTATTTGCCAGGCTGTCCGCCTAAGCCAGAGGCAATTATATATGCTATAACGAAACTTCGTAAGAAGATATCCCGAAAAATATTTGAAGATAGAAGTGTGTATCAACAGGAGAATCGATGTTTTACTACTAATCACAAGTTTTACCTTCGACGCAGTACGCATACTGGAAATTACGATCAAGGATTACTCTATCAATCACCATCTACTTCAGAGATACCTTTTGGATTTGAAAAAGATTTCAAATCCAAAAGGTCAGTATCTTCCTACGAATTAGTGAATTAGGCAGGGTTCCTTTGTGCAGAATAAGAAAAAGCGGATCAATCATTAACAATTTCATTGTCAATGTGAAATATTCATACAAAAAAAAATGTGGGAGAGATGAAGAAGATGCAGGTTCATTTATCTGATTGGCTAGTCAAGCATGAGCTAATTCATAGATCTTTAGGCTTTGATTGCCGAGGAATAGAGACTTTACAAATAAAAACCGAGGATTGGGATTCCATTGCTGTCATTTCATATGTATATGGTTACAATTATTTACGCTCCCAGTGTGCCTATGATGTAGCACCAGGCGGATTTTTAGCTAGTGTGTATCACCTTACGAAAATACGGTATGGTATAGATAAACCAGAAGAGGTATGCATAAAAGTATTTGCTCCCAGGAGTGATCCTCAAACCCCGTCAGTTTTCTGGATTTGGAGAAGTGCTGATTTTCAGGAACGGGAATCTTATGATATGTTGGGAATTTCTTATGAGAATCATCCTCGCCTTAAACGTATCTTGATGCCTGAAAGTTGGATAGGCTGGCCCTTACGTAAAGACTATATTACGCCCAATTTCTATGAAATTCAAGATGCTCATTGATTGAAATTGAAATGAAATCTGGAGTCGTGTCGTATAAGTAAAAAAGTGGTTTTTTATAATTCAATGAGCATCTTGGCATTCCCCTTCTAGATGAAACAGAGTAACTGGACTTTCATTCGTATTGTGGAGGGAGGGGCTAAAAGAAAAAAAGAAAAAGAGGCTCTCATTGCTCTTCCCCAATTGGGATGGGAAGATATCATCTAATATACATTTCGTATGAGCAGAAACAATAGGATTAGTCAAAATAATTTTGCACCATGAACTTTGTACCGCGCACATCACTTAGTGGGGACCCCAGAAAGGAACTTGAGCAAGAGTGACAAAAAAATATGAAATTGGAAAGAAAAGACAGAAGAGACGAAATGAAGAAATGTAAAATGTGAAGAATAGGAGTTTCTTTGTATTGTGTCTGAAATACATCCTTTCTATTCCTATCCTTCCACTCTTTGATTGAATCCTTTTAGCTAATTTTTTTTAGCTATTAGATTTGAGATATATACGAAAATTTAACATACTTTTGGAATAAGAAAAGTATGAAAAGAGAGGAAAAAAGAAAAATGAAAAAGAAAGTAAAGAATATCTATCCCGATCCGTCTCAATGAATTAATTTCATTTGTATGAGGTATGAATATCTATCCGATACATTATTCACGTGTCAGGAACCAGATTTGAACTGGTGACACGAGGATTTTCAGTCCTCTGCTCTACCAACTGAGCTATCCCGACCATTTCCCGTGCATCATCCTAGCAGAGTACTTATATCTATGTCAATGAAAAGAACTAAAAAATAAAATCTTAACAAATTGGACCTAGCCCCTGAATTTCTTAGATCTTCAAAAAGAAGACTTTTTTTGTAAATGTAAGGAAAGAGATATGGACTATGAATGATTCAATTTGTTTAAACTGAGCCACTGATGAAAAAAAAATAGGATGAGGGAGGATAAATAAAGAGCGAGGAATTAAAATGGGCTTTTATTGGGGATAGAGGGACTTGAACCCTCACGATTTAAAAATTCGACGGATTTTCCTATTACTATAAATTTCATTGTTGTTGGTATTGACATGTAAAATGGGACTCTCTCTTTATTCTCGTCCGATTAATCTTCAAAAGATCTATCAAACTCTGGAATGAATAATTTGATCACTGAATATTCGAATTCGATTCTTTTTTCAACTTCAATTTTTCATAGATTTTTGGATCTCTATCGTTCTAATTAATAGAGGGTTTCTATAGATCCTTATCTCATACTATTACTCATATTAATAGTAATATAAATATGAAATAAAGAATATAGAAAATAATATAGAAATATTATTCTATTATTAGATTCTAGAATAATTAGAATAATAGAATGAATAAATATATAGATTATTCATATATTTCTATCTAATTATGAATATAATAATTATAATAATAGAACTAATAGAATATATATTTCTTCTAAAATAATATAAATAGAAGATTTATATTTTCATATATAGAGAGGATTCGATCTAAGATTTGGGTTGTGATTAATCGTTTGCTGTGTCAGTATGTATACGTACGTATTAGGCATATAAGGTTATCCTTTATGTCATTTCGATAGAAGGATTTTAGCTACTAACGTAACGTAGTCAATTTCATTCGTTAGAACAACTTCCATCGAGTCTCTGCACCTATCCCTTTTTATTCTCATTTTCCATCGTTTTTTCTCTCAAAACAAAGATTTGGCTCAGGATTGCCCTTTTTTAGTTCCAGGGTTTCTCTGAATTTGGAAGTTACCACTTAGCAGGTTTCCATACCAAGGCTCAATCCAATCAAGTCCGTAGCGTCTACCAATTTCGCCATATCCCCCTTTACTTTGAGACAAGGATTCAGTTGTAATTCCATCCACCACCTCTTTCATTTATCTTGGCACTATTGAATTCATTAGGTAATGATTCCTATATCGAAAAAATGTATGCTGCTATTTTCTTTTTTTGCCCACCCTATATTCTATATTCTATATTCTATCGTTTCATCTATATTGGATGAACGAACTCTATTTGTTTCAATACGAAATAATTCTATCATTGATGTATCCGCAATTCAATAGGGATAGATATATCCCACATATATATATATGCCTTTCCTCCTACTTCATTTTTACAGTGCAGTTTTTCATAGTGGAACGGTCGATATTCATTCTTTTTTTTTTCATTTTGAATTCTAATTTGATTGATATATTGATATTTTATTTTCATATAATAGGGAATTAAATTTCTATTTAGATATCTAATCTATCTAGATATAAATAGTTTTCTTTTCTAAATAGAAAAAGAGAATATAAAATATATAACTAATAACTAAGAAATAGAAGAAAAATAAATAAATGAAATAAAAAAATAAGAAGAATAACTAGGTAATAGCTAAGATCCGATAGTTTCCTGTATTCCTATATACTATTGCTCTTATATCCGCCCGCTTAGCTCAGAGGTTAGAGCATCGCATTTGTAATGCGATGGTCATCGGTTCGATTCCGATAGCCGGCTCTTTTTCTTTATCGATTTTTTTATTTCCATGATTGAAAATCTCTACTCTCACTTTCTCTAAATGTCGGGTCACCAATCTATTATGTCATGGTAACTTGCAGCTATAGCTATGAATAAAAAAGTTGACTAGAACAATTAGATCTCTACAGAAGAGATTGTAAAACGTAACCTTTGCTTGAATTTCCTATATATACAAAAAATCCGAATATTTATAAAATATATTTTATTCTGTTTTGTAGCACTTTAGTAAATTGAGTTTTGCTTTGCTGATCCTTGAGTTCAGTCTTAATTTCTATTTTTTTTTTCAAATAAAAGTGAATCAAAAAGGAGCCTTTATATTTATATGTCTCGTTACCGAGGACCTCGTTTCAAAAAAATACGCCGGCTGGGGGCTTTACCGGGATTAACTAGTAAAAGACCCAGATCCAGAAGTGATCTTCAAACCCAATTGCGCTCTGGAAAAAGATCACAATATCGTATTCGTTTAGAAGAGAAACAGAAATTGCGTTTTCATTATGGTCTGACAGAGCGACAATTACTTAAATATGTGCATATTGCTGGAAAAGCCAAAGGGTCAACAGGCCAGGTTTTACTACAACTACTTGAGATGCGTTTGGATAACATTCTTTTTCGATTAGGTATGGCTTCGACCATTCCTGGAGCCAGACAATTAGTTAACCATAGACACATTTTAGTTAATGGTCGTATAGTGGATATACCAAGTTATCGTTGCAAACCCCGAGATATTATTACTACGAAGGATAAAGAAAGATCGAAAGCTCTGATTCAAAATCATCTTGTTTCATCCCCCCACGCGGAATTGCCAAACCATTTGACTATTGACTCCTTACAATATAAAGGATTTGTAAATCAAATAATAGATAGTAAATGGATCGGTCTGAAAATAAATGAGTTGTTGGTCGTAGAATATTATTCCCGTCAGACTTGATTCTAACGAAAAGAAAAAAGAAAGGTTCATACCAATTTTGATTCCTTTCGCTGAAGTAAATAGAGTACCTTGTGCCCTGTCTCATTCACGTATCAAAAAAGGATCGGCAATAGAATTCTTTTTCTTTTTTTCTTCTTTTCAATATAAATACGATATTTTTATTTTACCTATCACAGGGATTAATTAGGGATAGAGAATCTCTATTAATTAAGTAAATAAGGGTCTTACCGTTATAATAATGATATTGATTCTTATTTTATTTGATACATTGTAGTCGGTAACGTTGATGAATGAAAAGAAACGGAGAGAGAGGGATTCGAACCCTCGGTAAACAAAAGTATACATAGCAGTTCCAATGCTACGCCTTGAACCACTCGGCCATCTCTCCTACAGAATGTTATTCTTGACCAAAACCCGAATGAATAGCGAGTCCTTCATCTTAATTGTAGTACATGTATAACCGCTCGATGGTTCTATAATAAAAAATTTATTTTCTAATTAGTCTGTTTTTATGTTATTTTGTACTGTACAATTCCTTTTTTTGTGGGATCGTTTTCCCCGAAGGGGGATGAGAAGAATTATAGAATAAATTGCTAATTATGCCTAGATCTCGAATAAATGGAAATTTTATTGATAAGACCTCTTCAATTGTAGCCAATATTTTATTACGAATAATTCCGACAACTTCAGGAGAAAAAAAGGCATTTACCTATTACAGAGATGGTGCGATTTGATTTTTTCTTGTTTTTTTTTACCCCTCAGTTTTACGAAAAAAAAACGTATTTAATTTAGGAATAGAAAAAAAAACAAATTAGTAAAAAAAACCTACGCTTGGTGAAGGTGAAGTTTAGAGATAGATCAATTCCTTCTGTCGTGTATCCTCGATTGATGCAGCCTTAGATGCTTCAATTATCAATTTTAGTATTGAGCGAAAGGTTACATCTATAGGTTCTGTATTGGAGGTCAATACTACTTCATTTAGTACCAATAGGTGGCATCGGGGAAAAAGC